CGAACAAGCAGTTAGTTTATCAGACTCAAAGTAAAAATTAGAAGATTCAGGGTTTCTTTGGTAACACAAGATTTAATTCTAGAAAGAATTAAAAGTTGCCGAAAATTCTTTCTTTTTTAGAGATCTTTTTTACCCATATTCCTGATTCTGATTAGTAATAAGAAAGTTTATATTAACAAGATAAAAGAGCTAATTCTGCTTTTCGCGGCATTACATTAGGCAAATTAAATAAATTTAATGTTCCCCGCTAACGTATACATATTATAATTCAAATAGAGATATATAGTCTTGCCTCTTTCTAGAATCTCCCAATAACTTTCATTATTACTAATAATCCCTGTTGGATCGTATTCTAACGAATCTTTCGGGACTTTTTAATAAATTCTTTTTATTTTTCAAATTAGAAGACAACAACAAAATAATAAAAGCAGAATAATCAAAAAATGGATTATGATACATATATTCCACGTGGAAAAATAAAAAGAATAAGTCCAATTTAGTTCTACATTCCTTGCACTTATTATATACTCACTTATAGTATAATTATATACGAATTCTAATTAATAACTAATTTTTAAATATATAATATAAGAATAACAGGTACAAATATTAAATTGAGGTACCCATTCTATGATAACTCTTAACTTACCCTCTATTTTTGTGCCTTTAGTGGGCCTAGTATTTCCGGCAATTGCAATGGCTTCTTTATCTCTTCATGTTCAAAGAAACAAGATTTTTTAAATCCGATGCGACCAAATCTTATCTTTTTTTTTCAAGGCTTAGACATGGATGATAACATATATATCTATTTAGTAGAATATCGTATAAGATGTGGCTTCCGCCGAACATAAATTAAATGAAAGAGCTCTTATGCATGTGAAACCACGATATATGGTTATCATAATTATAATATAGTTTAAAAAAAAATAGATCAGGATCGGCAGATGCCTGAAATGAAAAGTCAATGTATCTAAATGGATGTAGATATCCATAGGGGATTATATGAAGGGGATGCTAGTATTTTAGATCTAGCCAATTTGATGAATTATGCCTAAGGGGTCACATCAGAATAGTGCTAGTTGATGAGAGTTACTTCGGAAACAAAAAGAGTAAAGTCAAATTTATTTGGGTTATTCTCTCAATTCCAATAAAATGAAACTGGATCTAGTATGAGTTGGCGATCAGAACATATATGGATAGAGCTTATAATGGGGTCTCGAAAAACAAGTAATTTCTGCTGGGCCTTTATCCTTTTTTTAGGTTCATTAGGATTCTTATTGGTTGGAACTTCCAGTTATCTTGGTAGGAATTTGATATCTTTATTTCCGTGTCAGCAAATAATTTTTTTTCCACAAGGGATCGTGATGTCTTTCTATGGCATCGCAGGTCTCTTTATTAGCTTCTATTTGTGGTGCACAATTTCGTGGAATGTAGGTAGCGGTTATGATCGATTCGATAGAAAAGAAGGAATTGTGTGTATTTTTCGTTGGGGATTTCCTGGAAAAAATCGTCGCATCTTTCTTCGATTCCTTATGAAAGATATTCAGTCCATCAGAATAGAAGTTAAAGAGGGTATTTCTGCCCGTCGTGTCCTTTATATGGACATCAGAGGCCAAGGGGCCATTCCCTTGACTCGTACTGATGAGAATTTGACTCCAGGAGAAATTGAACAAAAAGCTGCTGAATTGGCCTATTTCTTGCGTGTACCAATTGAAGTATTTTGAAATGAACTGAAATGAAAATCCTTTCTCATCAGGGGGTAAAAAGGAAAAAAGATTAAGAATCATCTTTCTCGATAGCATAACCTAACTTAAGTTTCTTCCGAACGCTCATTCGAGCCAAAACAAACGTATATGGGCCCAGCCCTATTTTTTTTTTTCAAAAATATTTTATTTTGGGCTCCTTAATGAAATGACTAAAAGATTAGATCTCTTCTATCTTATAATGATAACTAATGATACAATTTATGGCTTGTTTTGCCACTTATTTTTGATCATCACATCACAATATTCTTCAGAAATTTTTTGAAACTTTTGATAGAAAGGGCATTAGTTCGTATCGAAATATCAATAATATTCATTACTTGAAATGGCTATTTGGGGCATTCATCAAAAGGACGCAATTGCTGTGAATTTGCCCAATTGAGATATCGGAAAACAAAAGATTTTATTATTTCTTTATTCGAATTTGAAGTGGATTCTTATTCTATTTTTATATTCTTTCTAGATTCAAGGACTAACCACTAAATCACAAATAAAAAGAGGGAATAGATGCATAGGCTCGATACCTTGTAATAGAACTCATACTTAATAGAAATATTAGATTGTCTAGAGTCGACAAATGAGGTGGGTTCATTAAGAATTCACAAATAAAAAAAAAAAAAATGGCAAAAAAGAAAGCATTTACTCCCCTTCTATATCTTGCAGCTATAGTATTTTTTCCATGGTGGACCTCTCTCTTATTTCAAAAAAGTCTGGAATCCTGGGTTACTAATTGGTGTAATACTAGGAAATCCGAAACTTTTTTGAATGATATTCAAGAAAAGAGTATTCTCACCAAATTCATAGAATTAGAGGAACTCTCCCTGTTGAACGAAATGATAAAGGAATATCCAGAGACACATCTACAAAAGCTTAGTCTAGGAATCCACAAAGAAACGATCCAATTGATCAAGATGCACAATGAGGATCGTATCCATATGATTTTACACTTCTCGACAAATATAATCTGTTTCATTATTCTTAGTGCTTATTCTATTCTGGGTAATGAGGAACTTGTTATTCTTAACTCTTGGGTTCAGGAATTCTTATATAACTTAAGCGACACAATAAAAGCTTTTTCTATTCTTTTATTAACTGATTTGTGTATTGGATTCCATTCGCCCCACGGTTGGGAACTAATGCTTGGCTCTGTCTACAAAGATTTTGGATTTGCTCATAACGAGCAAGTTATATCGGGTCTTATTTCCACTTTTCCGGTCATTATAGATACAATTTTTAAATATTGGATCTTCCGTTATTTAAATCGTGTATCTCCGTCACTTGTAGTGATTTATCATTCAATGAATGACTAAAAATGATACAATGATATTAACATCTTTGTAACTTTGTACATAAAAAAAGCGTTCAAATTTGTATTTACTCCTTATATTTCTCTAGAAGATTTTTCCTATATTTTTATATTCCAGTAAACTTATTTCAGTACATAGCAGAATCGTGGATAGGGAACTATACTAGCAACCTACCTAATTTATTGTAGAAATTTTGGGCTCAATGATTGGACCATGCAAACTAGAAATACCTTTTCGTGGACAAAGGAACAGATTACTCGATCCATTTCTGTATCGCTCATGATATATATAATAACTCGGACATACATTTCAAATGCATATCCCATTTTTGCACAACAGGGTTATGAAAATCCACGAGAAGCGACTGGGCGTATTGTATGTGCCAATTGCCATTTAGCTAATAAGCCGGTAGATATTGAGGTTCCGCAAACAGTACTTCCCGATACTATATTTGAAGCAGTTGTTCGAATTCCTTATGATATGCAACTGAAACAAGTTCTTGCTAATGGTAAAAAGGGGGGTTTGAATGTGGGGGCTGTTCTTATTTTACCTGAGGGGTTTGAATTAGCCCCCCCCGATCGTATTTCTCCCGAGATGAAAGAAAAGATAGGCAATCTGTCTTTTCAGAGCTATCGCCCCACCCAAAAAAATATTCTTGTGATAGGTCCTGTTCCTGGTCAGAAATATAGTGAAATAACCTTTCCTATTCTTTCTCCCGACCCCGCTAGTAAGAAAGATGTTCACTTTTTAAAATATCCCATATATGTAGGCGGGAACAGGGGACGGGGCCAGATTTATCCCGACGGGAGAAAGAGTAACAATACAGTTTATAATGCTACAGCAGCAGGTATTGTAAACAAAATTATACGAAAAGAAAAGGGGGGATACGAAATAACCATCGCGGATCCATCCGATGGACGTGAAGTGGTTGATATTATCCCTCCAGGGCCAGAACTTCTTGTTTCAGAGGGTGAATCTATCAAACTTGATCAACCATTAACGAGTAATCCTAATGTGGGGGGATTTGGTCAGGGAGATGCCGAAATAGTACTTCAAGATCCATTACGTGTCCAAGGCCTTTTGTTCTTCTTGGCATCTGTTATTTTGGCACAAATATTTTTGGTTCTTAAAAAGAAACAGTTTGAGAAGGTTCAATTGTCTGAAATGAATTTCTAGATCCGAAAATTTATCAACATAAAGTTCGTAAAAAGAACCCATTTTTTTAGGAGGGATTATTAATCTTCCTAGTCTTCGACACAAGCATAAGAAAGGGAATTTTCCACACCCCTTTCTTGTGCTTGTGTCGAAATAGTAATGATTATGGATCCCGGTTCGTCAAAGATTCCTATTCTTAGTTTCGCTTTTTCCGGGTTTATCAGAATTTTTTTTTTACGTAACGTATAATATAAGAAGTCGTGGACAAACAAAAAAGAGAGGTAATTTTAGGGAGCAAATAGAACTTATTCAATGAACCACTTACTAAAAAAATTTCCATTTTGATGAGATACTCAAATAAATAGAACAGGTTTCTATTAGCATATATAGTATTGGACATGATATCTGGCGAAATACATATATATTATCCTGTCATCCAGGAAATTGAGTGACTCTTTCTTTCTTCTAACAGTATTAGTATTGATAGATACTATCGAGGAACAAATGGTTGGAATCAATCAATGAAGTTCATTTTTCAAAAACATCATAAGAAAAATAAAAAATGAAGTTTTCGGAAACATTGGAAAAGGGGATCCATTTGTTTTGTGACATTTATACGAATAAAATATTATGAAAGTGTAAGAACTCAACGGGATCTCCCCCCTCGAATCAGACAAAGAAAGAGGGGGGAGATCCCGTTGAGTTCTTTTTCATGTCTACAACTCAGTTCATCCAATTACTAATTACTACAGGGATGAACCCAATCCTGAATATG